ATATCTCCTAACAAGGACTATTTTCCTAGGAATCTCTGCTGTTGGATCGCATTCTAACGAATCCCTAGGGAATTTGTAAGAAATTCTTTTCTTTTTTAATATCTAATTTTGTATTAACAAAATTAGATATTAAAAAAGAAATCCGAAGCTAAAAACAAGAGAAGAATAAAAATAAGTAATAATAATGGATTATCATACATATATTTCATGTAGAAAGATGCATAGGCCCGTTTATTTAGTTCTACATTCCTTGCGCTTAGTATATATACTCATTTAGTATACTTAGTATACTTATATACAATTATATAAGTATACTTAATATACATTTATATACGAATTAGAATATGATAATAATTAGAATATGAATTCTAATTATTATAGGATATCCTTATACCAATAACAGGTACAAATATTAAATCGAGGTACCCTTTCTATGACAATTCTCAACAGCTTTCCCTCTATTTTTGTGCCTTTAGTGGGCCTAGTATTTCCGGCAATGGCAATGGCTTCGTTATTTCTTTATCTTGAAAAAAATAAGATTTTGTAAATCCGATCGGATCAAGGTCAAATCTCGTCTAGTTTTTTTCAAGACTTAGCGATGACGGATATCCATTTAGTAGAATAGTGTATAAGACTAAGAGGCGGCTTTCCCCGAACATAAACGAAGAGCTCTTATGCATGTGTAAACATGATATATAGGTACATAAATTCTATCTATTTTGAACAAGAGGCTGTGATCCGAACTCATGTCTGCAATGAAAGTCAATGGTACCAATCTACAGGGACTTATATGAAGGGGATACTCTTATTTTATTCTACCTCACCAATTCGATGAATTATTGCTAAGAGCTCACGTCCAAATAGTACTAGTTGATGAGAGTTACTTCGGAAATACAAAAAGTAAACTAAAATGGATTTGGTTTTGGTTATTTCCCCAATTCCAATAAAATGCAACTGGAGCTAGTATGTATGAGTTGGCGATCAGAATATATATGGGTAGAATTTATAGCGGGCTCTCGCAAACCAGGCAATTTCTTCTGGGCCTTTATCCTTTTTTTAGGCTCATTAGGATTCTTAGTGGTTGGAATTTCTAGTTATCTTGATAGGAATTTGCTATCTTTATTTCCGTCGCAGCAAATCAATTTTTTTCCACAAGGGATCGTGATGTCTTTCTACGGGATCGCGGGTCTCTTTATTAGTTCCTATTTGTGGTGCACAATTATATGGAATGTAGGTAGCGGTTATGATCGATTTGATACAAAAGAGGGAATAGTGTGTATTTTTCGTTGGGGATTTCCTGGAAAAAATCGCCGCATCTTTCTACGATTCCTTATGAAAGATATTCAGTCCATCAGAATAGAAGTTAAAGAGGGTATTTATGCTCGTCGTGTCCTTTATATAGAAAGCAGAGGCTTGGGGGCCATTCCCTTGAATCGTACTGATGAGAATTTGACTCCGCGAGAAATTGAGCAAAAGGCTGCGGAATTGGCCTATTTCTTGCGTGTACCAATTGAAGGATTTTGAAAAATGAACTGAAGAATAAACGCTTTCTTAGCAGGAGGAAACCCCCACGAATCCATTTTTCTTTAGCAAAACGGACTTGATTGAAGTTTCTTCCGAACGACCTGTTGGACCAAAGCAAACGTGTACGGAACAGCCATAATCTAAAACGAAACCCTTTTCTTTTATACTTTCTTTTGTCTTTACTACTGACCAAAGAATTGGATCTCATAAAATGAGGACTTTTCCGTCTTTTTTTTTTCACTCATTTTTGATCATCACAATATTCTTCAGAAAATTCTCTCAAATATTCCTTGGACTATGCTCGGGGACGGGGCTGGGGAGCCCGCTAATTTTTTTTTGCGAAATATTCGAAAGTTTCATTTTTAATAGAAGGTAAGTTCTTTCATTTCGAAATGCGACTAATATTTATTTTTTGAATTTGAATCTTTCGGGCATTCATCGAAGGGGGGAATCACTTCGAATATTTGATCAATTGAGATATCCGGAAACCCGATTTTTTTTTATTATTTCTTGCTTCAAATTCAAATTTGAATTTGAAGCGAGAATTCGCGGTGGATTCTTCTTCGATTTCTGTAGGTTTGCTACACTCGGTTCAAGGACTAACCGCCGAATCCCAACTAAAAAAAAAAAGACTCGATTTATAGGCGCGATACCTTGTAATCGAACTCATGCTTGATAGAAATATTAGACGCATAGAATCAACAAATGAGGTGGGTTCATTAACAATTCACAGATGAAAAAATGACAAAAAAGAACGCATCCATTCCCCTTAGATATCTTTCATCTATAGTATTTGTAGTATTTTTGCCCTGGTGGATCCCTCTCTCATTTAATAAAAGTCTGGAATCCTGGGTTACTAATTGGTGGAATACTAGTCAATCCGAAACCTTTTTGAATGATATTCAAGAAAAGGCTATTCTAGAAAAATTCATAGAATTAGAGGAATTATTTCTCTTGGACGAAATGATAAAGGAAT